TGTGATGTGCCTGGACAAAAAGGATGATTTTGATAGGGTCAATTACGTGTTTTCACCTTCACAAATCATACTTTATTAACTGTAAATGGAGGTTTCCCCCCCCCCNAATATAGCTAATATTGATTAAATTTATAATTAATTAATAATTATTAGTACAATAATAAGTGTTATTTTAAATCAATCCCCATGATTTTAAACACTTTATTATGTTTAATAATTAAATTATCCCTTAAGATTTCAAAAATCCTTGTACATATATACTAAAACATAAAAAAGGTAAGCTAAATAAGCTGTTGGGTTCATACCCCACTTATGAAAGTTCTACCTTTCCCTTTTTGATTATCAAATTTTATAAATTAATATTTTTCAACTCTTTAATTATTGGAACTTTAATTTCAGTGTGTTCTTATTCCTGGATAATCATATGAATTGGTATAGAAATTAATCTTTTATCAATCATCCCAATAATTATAACCAAAAATATTTATTCAAATGAATCAGGTATAAAATATTTCATTGTACAATCAATAGCTTCAACAATATTTATTTTCTCAGTTATCATATTAGAAAAATCTTTAAGATTAAGATTTCAGTATTTAGAAAATTTAATATTTACAGTTTTACAATCATCTTTACTTATAAAATTAGGAATAGCCCCTTTCTATTCTTGATTCCCCGAAGTAATTGAAGGATTAACTTGAATAAACTGTATTTTAATATTAACATGACAGAAAATTGCCCCTATAGTCATTTTAATATTAACGTTAAAATTAACTGTAATTTTAACTATTAGAATTATTATTTCTGCACTAATAAGAAGAATCCTTGGATTAAACCAAATAAGATTACGAAAAATTTTATCATATTCATCAATCAATCACATAGCATGAATATTGTTAAGAATATTTTCATTTTCATCAATTTGAGTAATTTATTTCGTTATTTATTCCTCAAGAAACCTTTTATTAATAAGATACTTCTCTTATTTTAAAATCTTTTTTATTAATCAATTAAATCTCCTAACAAAAAAATATGATAAATGAATAATTTTGTTTAATTTTATTTCACTTAGTGGACTACCTCCTTTAATTGGATTCTTCCCAAAATGATTGACTATTTCTTATTCTGTTATTTTTAATAACTATATTATTACGTTAATTCTAATTATATCATCACTTGTATCAATATATTTTTATATGCGAATTACTTTTTCATCTTTAATTTTGATTACCAATCAACCAAAAATAAAAAATTTCCATGTATTGAAAATTAATTTATTATTATACTTAGTAAATTTCATCTTTATTCTAAGATTACCTATTATAAATTTAGCTTTGTAAGGATTTAAGTTAAATAAACTGTTAACCTTCAAAGTTAAAAATAGGTATCCCTAAGCCTTAGAATAAATTCACCTTTAAATTTGCAATTTAAAATCATTATTGAATATAAGACTTGGTAGAAGAGTTAAATCTCATTTATAAATTTACAATTTATCACCTAATTTCAGTCATTCTACCGAATAAGTGGTTATTATCAACCAACCATAAAGATATTGGAACACTTTATTTTATTTTTGGATTTTGAGCAGGAACAGTAGGAACATCACTAAGAATTTTAATTCGTGCAGAATTAGGAATTCCAGGATCATTAATTGGAAATGATCAAATTTATAACACTATCGTAACAGCTCATGCTTTTGTTATAATTTTTTTTATAGTTATACCAATTATAATTGGAGGATTTGGAAATTGACTAGTTCCCCTTATACTAGGAGCCCCAGATATAGCCTTTCCTCGATTAAATAATTTAAGATTTTGATTGTTACCCCCATCAATCATTTTCTTATTATTAAGAAGAATCGTAGAAAGAGGTGTAGGAACAGGATGAACTGTTTACCCCCCACTTTCATCAAATATTGCACATAGAGGTTCATCTGTAGATTTAGCTATTTTTAGGTTACATTTAGCAGGAATATCTTCTATTCTTGGAGCAATTAATTTTATTTCAACTATTATTAATATACGACCAACAGGAATAATAATAGATAAAATATCTCTATTTACATGAGCTGTAATAACTACCGCTATTTTATTATTATTATCTCTACCTGTTTTAGCAGGAGCAATCACTATACTATTAACTGATCGTAATATTAACACTTCATTCTTTGATCCTATTGGAGGTGGGGATCCAATTTTATATCAACATTTATTTTGATTTTTTGGTCACCCAGAAGTTTATATTTTAATTTTACCTGGATTTGGAATAATTTCACATATTATTAGCCAAGAAAGAGGGAAAAAAGAAACATTTGGAACTTTAGGAATAATTTATGCAATATTAGCCATTGGATTTCTAGGATTTGTTGTTTGAGCTCATCATATATTCACAGTAGGGATAGATGTCGACACACGAGCATATTTTACCTCAGCTACTATAATTATTGCTGTACCAACAGGAATTAAAATTTTTAGATGAATAGCAACATACCATGGAACTTATATATATTTTAATCCAATTACATTATGATCTTTAGGTTTTATTTTCCTATTTACAATTGGAGGATTAACAGGAATTATTTTATCAAACTCTTCAATTGATGTTATTTTACATGATTCTTATTATGTAGTAGCACATTTCCATTATGTTCTGTCAATAGGAGCTGTTTTTGCTATTCTTGCTGGATTTGTTCAATGATTTCCTCTAATTTCAGGAATAACTTTAAATATAAAATTTATAAAAATTCAATTTATAGTAATATTTTTAGGAGTTAATTTAACTTTTTTCCCACAACACTTTTTAGGGTTAAGAGGTATACCACGACGATATTCTGATTATCCTGATTCCTATATATACTGAAATATAATTTCATCAATAGGATCATTAATTTCTTTAGTAGCAATTTTTTATTTACTATTTATTATTTGAGAATCATTTTCTGCAAAACGTAAAAGAATTTCTTCTCTAAACATATCATCTTCAGTAGAATGATTACAAAAATACCCTCCTGCAGAACATAGATACTCAGAATTACCATTAATTGTGAGAAAATTCTAATATGGCAGAATAGTGCATTGGATTTAAACCCCATTAATAAAGTAAAACTTTTTTTAGAAATTAATACATGACAAAATATTCAACTCCAAGATAGAGCTTCACCAATTATAGAACAATTATCATTTTTCCATGATCATGCCTTATTAGTATTAACCATTATTACCATCCTGGTAGGTCAATTACTAGTAAATTTAATATTAAATAAATATTCTCATCGATTTTTACTAGAAGGTCAAACAATTGAGATAATCTGAACTATATTACCAGCACTAACTTTAATTTTTATTGCAGTACCATCATTACGATTAATTTATATTATTGATGAAGTTTACAATCCAACAATTTCCATTAAATCTATTGGTCATCAATGATATTGATCATATGAATATAACGATTTCAAAAATATTGAATTTGATTCTTATATAATTCCCTCCAATGATTTAAAACCATTTAATTTTCGTCTAATTGATGTTGATAATCGTATAACTGTGCCATTTAAATCACAAATTCGAATCCTTATTACTTCAATAGATGTAATTCACTCGTGAACTATCCCTTCAATCGGAGTAAAAATTGATGCTACCCCTGGACGTCTTAATCAATCAAGATTCTCTATTAATCGACCAGGTTTGTTTTTTGGTCAGTGTTCAGAAATTTGTGGAGCTAATCATAGATTTATACCAATTGTAATTGAAAGAATTTCACCTAATTACTTTATTAAATGAATATTTAAAAACTCATTAGATGGCTGAATTTAAGCAATGGAATTTTAAACCATATTATAGTAAATATTACTTCTAATGAAAAATTTAGTTAATTAATAACATTAGCTTGTCAAGCTAAAATTATTGTAAAAATAATTTTTAATGCCTCAAATAGCTCCTCTAAATTGATTAATATTATTTATATTTACAATTATTATTCTAATAATAATTAATTGTTTAAATTACTTTAATTATATAATAAATCCAAAATTAATTAAAAATAATAATAAAGTAACTTTAAATTGAAAATGATAAGAAATTTATTTTCATCTTTTGACCCAACAACTACGGTTTTTTCTCTTAATTGACTAAGAACATTAATAATCTTAGTGTTTATTCCTAATATATTTTGATTTATCCCGTCACGAATCTCATTAGCTTGAACAAAATTAATATTAATTATAAACAAAGAAATTAAAGTATTAATCCCTAACTTTAAATATAAAGGAATTAATTTAATATTAATTAGAATATTTATATTCATTATAGTAAATAATTTTATAGGATTATTTCCATATATTTTTACTAGAACTAGTCATATAGTTATTACACTAAGATTAGCACTACCTTTATGAATTTCATTAATATTATATGGTTGAATAAATAATACTTTAACTATATTTGCACATTTAGTTCCTTTAGGAACTCCTAAATTACTTATACCTTTTATAGTATGTATTGAATCAATCAGAAATATTATCCGACCTGGAACTTTGGCTGTACGTTTATCAGCTAATATAATTGCAGGACACCTTCTCCTAACTCTTCTAGGAAGAATTGGATCATCAATTTCAACTTGAATAATTAGTTTTTTAGTTTTAGTTCAAATTTTACTACTATTTTTAGAAATAGCAGTTTCATTGATTCAATCATACGTTTTTATTATTCTAGCAACATTATACTCAAGAGAAGTTAATTAATGATAAACAAAAATCACCCATTCCACTTAGTAGATAAAAGACCATGACCAATTTTAAGAGCATTAACAATAATAATTGTATTTTCAGGATTTATTAAATGATTTAATTTTTATAGAATTAATTTATTTTTAGTAAGAATAATTACATCAATATTAATTATATTTCAATGATGACGAGATGTTATCCGAGAAGGAACTTTCCAAGGAAACCACACTATAAAAGTAACAATTAGATTACGTTGAGGAATAATTTTATTTATTACATCAGAGGTATTTTTTTTTATTTCATTTTTTTGAAGGTTTTTTCACAATTCACTATCACCAAGAATTGAATTAGGGATAAATTGACCTCCATTTAACATTTTAACCTTTAATCCACTAGAGATTCCTTTACTAAATACTTTAATTCTTTTATCATCAGGAATCACTATTACATGAGCTCATCATTCTTTAATAGAAAATAATTTCAAGGAAAGAATTATTAGGTTAAGAATAACTGTAATATTAGGATTCTACTTCACACTTCTACAAGCATATGAGTATATAGAAGCATCATTCTCAATTTCAGATTCTGTTTATGGTTCTTCTTTTTTTATAGCTACTGGATTTCATGGACTTCATGTAATTATTGGAACAACGTTTTTAATAACTTGTTTATTACGATTATTAAATAACCATTTTTCTAAAAATCATCACTTTGGTTTTGAAGCAGCAGCATGATACTGACATTTTGTTGATGTAGTTTGATTATTTTTATATATCTCTATATATTGATGAGGTAGTTACTTATATAATATAAATAATTATATTTGACTTCCAATCAAAAAATCTATGCTTAGTATAAGTAATTATATTAATTTATACAATAATAATTATAACTAGCCTAATCCTAATTATTATATTATGTTTATTAAATATAATTTCTAAAAAAACCTTTTCTGATAAAGAAAAAAATTCACCTTTTGAATGTGGATTTGATCCTAAAACTAACTCACGTATTCCATTCTCCTTACAATTCTTCTTAATTGCTATTATTTTCTTAATTTTTGATGTAGAAATTGTTCTTATAATACCTATAATCAAAATTATTGAAACATCAAGAATTTACCACTTAATAATTTCATCAAACTTATTTATCATAATTTTACTAGCAGGGTTATACCATGAATGAAACCAGGGAGTATTAAAATGATTAAAATAGGATAATAGTTAAACATAACATTTAATTTGCATTTAAAAAGTATTGAAATTCAATTTATCTTAAATAAGAAGCAAATATTGCATTTAGTTTCGACCTAAAAATTTGATTATTTAATCCTTATTTAATTGAAACCAAAAAGAGGTCTATCACTGTTAATGATATTATTGAGAAAACTCCAATTAAAGAAATAAGTTTTCAAGATTAAGCTTCTAACTTAAATCTTAAGCGTAAACGTTTTTATTTCTATTTATATAGTTTAAAAAACATTATATTTTCAATATAAAGTTGAGTTATTTCTATAAATACTTACAAACATAAGTTTCCTTAGTTTCTTCAAAACCATGCTCTATATATAAGCTATATAAGTATAAAATAAAAAATACTAGTATTAATCAAAACAACATTATAATAAAGTAAATTTTAAAATAATTAATAGATAAACCCTGAAAGAATTTAATCAAAACATAAAAATTCTTATATAAACCCTTAGACCCATAATATTCAAATCAACCTTGGTCTAAATTATTATTATAAAACTTACTTAATAAATTAACATTATAAGAAAATGTATAAGAAGAAATTAAAGATAAATTTAAAATATGACCAAAAAATTTAGAAACAATTTTAAATTTTAAATACTTAGAATAATAAAAATATTCAACATGAAATAATTCTAAACCAATAAAATATCTTATTAAAATAACAAAAAAAGTTATAAGTTTTATAAATAAAGGTAAACAAATATAATAAGGATTTAATATAATTCATATAATTATTCTTCCACTAAAAATAACAAAAAAAACTAAAATTCTTATTCCAAAAATTATGTAACTAAAAGATTCAATAATAACATTTAAAGAATAATAATTAAATTCTCCTATTATTAAATAAGAAAGTAAACGAATTCTATAAGAAATTGTAAGACCTAAAGAAAATATATAAATTATATAAATAAACATATTTATATAACTTATTGAAATTAATTCAACAATTAAATCTTTAGAATAAAAACCTGATAGAAAAGGTAATCCACATAAAGAAAAATTACAAATAATAAAGTAACAAGAAGTAATAGGTAAATAATTAATTAAAGAACCTATATAACGAATATCTTGACAATTTATGTAACAATGAATAATATAACCTGCACACATAAAAAGTAAAGCCTTAAACAAAGCATGAGTTAATAAATGAAATAATGATAAATTGAAATCACCTACACATAAAATTCTTATTATTAAACCAAGCTGACTTAAAGTAGATATAGCAATAATTTTTTTCAAATCATACTCAAAATTAGCTACTAAACCTGCTATAAACATAGTTATTACAGAAATAAATAATAAAATATATATCATAAAATCATTTAATCCCCCTCTAAAACGAATTAATAAATAAACACCTGCAGTTACTAAAGTAGATGAATGAACTAATGATGATACAGGAGTAGGAGCAGCTATAGCTGCAGGAAGTCAAGCCGAAAAAGGAATTTGTGCACTTTTAGTTATTCTAGCTAATATAACCATAATTATAATCAAAATTATAAAAAAATCAGTTTTTAAATAATCAAAATATAAAAAACAGTTTCATCTTCCGTAATTAAGTATTCAACAAATTGATATTAAAATAGCAACATCACCAATTCGATTTCTTAAAATTGTTAGCATACCTGAATTATAAGATTTTTCATTTTGATAATAAATAACTAAACAATAAGAAACTAAACCTAAACCATCCCACCCAAGTAAAATTCTAATTAAGTTAGGACTTAAAATTATTATTAACATAGAAATAACAAATAACATAACAAGTATAATAAAACGATTTAAATTCTTCTCTAACTTTATATACTCTTTTCTATAAATTAAAACACTTGCTGAAATTAACAAAACAAACCTAGAAAAAATTATTGATATTCAATCAAATAATAAAATAAAAGAAACAGAAGAAGAATTAATATTCAATAAAAAAAACTCAAATATAATAGAATAATCGAAAGATAAAAAAAACAAACCTAGAAAAAATATAGAAATTGAAAAAAAAATTAAAATAATAGAATAATTAATACAAATAATTGTTTAAAATATTAAATATATCTTCGGATCCACAAACCAACATTTTTATTAAACTATTTAAACTAAATATAATTAAAATACTCCCTTCCAATAATTATAACATTTAATGGAAACCAGTGAAGAAATAAAACTAAAAATTCTCGATTTAAACCTCTATAAACAGAATAAATTCTAAAAGAAATTTTTCCATGATTAGTAAATGAATATAAATAAATAGAATAAACTGCCCCAAAAAAAGAGATTAAAAATAAAACTATTATTAAAATAAAATTATAAGAAATTAAACATTTCAATAAAAGAATTTCACCTAAAAAATTCAAAGAAGGTGGAGAAGCTATATTATTAATTCTTAATAAAAATATAAATAACCTTAAACTAGGGAAAACATTTAATAATCCTTTAATTAAATATATACTACGAGTATTAAAACGTTCATAATAAATATTAGCTATACAAAATAAACCAGAAGAACATAAGCCATGTGCCAATATTAAAATTAATGAACCAACAAAACCTCTAACATTTAAAGTTAAAATACTAGACATAATAATACTTATATGAGAAACTGAAGAATAAGCAATTAAAGACTTAATATCAGTTTGATATAAACAAATTAAAGATACAATTAAACCCCCAATTAAACTAAAATTAATAAAAAATATATTTAAATTAAAACTAAATGACAAAAAAATTTTTATTAAACGAATCATCCCATAACTTCCTAACTTAAGTATAATTCCAGCTAAAATTATCGAACCAGAAACAGGAGCTTCAACATGAGCTTTTGGTAATCACAAATGAATTAAAAACATAGGAATTTTAACAAAAAAAATAAAATTAATAAAAAAATAAAGTAAATAATTATCAACAACAAAAAATTCAAAAAATATAAATCTCATAAAATTTCTATATAAGAAAAATAAACCTATTATTATAGGTAAAGAAAAAAATATAGTATAAAAGATTAAATAAATACCTGCTATTAAACGTTCAGGTTGATATCCCCAACCAATAATTAAAATTAATAAAGGAATTATACTAACCTCAAAAAAAATATAAAAAACAAATAAATTCATTGAAGAAAAAGTAAAAATTAACCTTAAAAGTAAAATAATAATTATAAAACTAAATAACCTATGAAAATTTTTTATTTTATAAACTTTAAAACTAGCTAAAAATATTAAAGCCCTAATTCAAAAACTTAATAAAATCATAAAATAAGATAATACATCATTACCAAAAAAATAAGAAACATTAAAAAAATTTAATGACCTAAAATTAATAATATAAATAAATCTTAAATAAAAAAGAGAAACTTGTAACAAATTAAATCTATGATTAATTATAGGAATTAAAAATAATAAATAAAAAACAAATTTTATCATAACAAAGTAAAACTAAGAATATATTCATTACCCACTGAACGAATTATTTTAACTATTACTGATAAACCTAATACACCTTCACAAACTACAATAGTTAAATAAATTATACAAAAAAATAAATTTGTCAATTCAARTCTTAATATAAAAAACATAGAAGTAAAAACTGATAATATAATAAATTCAAGTCTCAAAAGTAATAATAAAAAATGATTAAAATTTATAATAAAAACAAATAAACCTCTAAAGTAAATAAATATAAAAAAATAATTCATATCCATTAAGTTTTAATAGTTTAAATAAAATATTGATTTTGTAAATCAAAGTTAGATTGATCTTTAGAACTTCAAGGAAAAGAATTACCTTATTATAAATCTCCAAAACTTAAGTTTTTATTAAACTATTCCTTGCATTACATCTATTATAACTGTAAGTATAATATTATCAATTATTTTCATATTTATAAAACACCCTATCTCAATAATAATTACTATTTTATTACAAACATTAGCTATAGCAATTCTTTGTGGATTAATATCAAATTTGTTTTGATTTTCCTACATTATTTTCTTAGTAATAATCGGAGGAATATTGATTATTTTCCTTTACATAACAAACGTAGCCTCAAATGAAAAATTCAATATATATAAACCAATTATAGTATCATTAATAATTTGTTCTATATTATTAATAATAATAAGTATATTAATAGACAAATTTTACTCTTATTATTTAACATTTTTATCCAATAACATGAACAATAAAATAATAGAAATTATTATTATAAAGTATTACAATGCTCCTTTTAATTACATATTATTATTAATAATAACATACTTATTAATTACAATAATTATAACTGTAAAAATCTCAAATATTAAAGAAGGAGCTTTACGACAAAAAAATTAATGAAAATAAAAATATTAATAAAATCAGAAATTACTAAAATTATATCAAAATCACTAATTAATTTACCTACACCGTCAAATATTACCTCATTATGAAATTTTGGATCAATTTTAGGATTATGTCTAATAATTCAAATCTTAACTGGATTATTTTTAACTATACATTATTGCGCTAATATTGAAATAGCATTTAACAGAGTATCCCATATTTGTCGAAATGTTAATTATGGATGATTAATCCGATCTATCCATGCTAATGGAGCATCAATATTTTTCATTTGTATTTATATTCATATCGCCCGAGGTATATATTTCGGATCATATAAATTAAAAGAAACATGAATAATCGGTGTAACTATTTTATTTATATTAATAGCTACAGCTTTTCTAGGATATGTTTTACCTTGAGGTCAAATATCATTTTGAGGAGCAACAGTTATCACTAATTTAATATCAGCAATTCCATATTTAGGAAAAACTATTGTAGAATGAATTTGAGGTGGATTCTCTATTGATAACGCAACATTAACACGATTTTATAGTTTTCATTTTATTTTACCATTTATTATTATATCATTAGTTATAATTCATCTTATATATTTACATAAATCAGGATCAAGAAATCCTCTAGGGGTGTCATTTAATATTGATAAAATTCCATTTCACCCATTTTTTTCTATGAAAGATATTTTTGGGATATTTTTAGTAATAACTTTATTAATAATTATTACATTAACTAACCCTTACATTTTAAGAGATCCTGATAATTTTACCCCAGCCAATCCAATAGTAACACCAATTCATATTCAACCAGAATGATATTTCTTATTTGCATATGCAATTTTACGAGCTATCCCTAATAAACTAGGAGGAGTAATAGCATTAATTCTTTCAATCGCAATCCTATATATTTACCCATTTTTAAGAAATAATAAATTTTTAAGAAATCAATTTTACCCTTTAAGAAAACTAATTATATGAAGAATTTTAGGACTATTATTATTACTTACATGAATTGGAGCACGACCAGTAGAAAGTCCATTTATTATAATTAGACAAATTTTAACAATAATTTATTTTTCATTAATAATTACACAACCTTTTATAAATAAAATTTGAGATAAGGTAATTTTCATTTAGATAATGAACTTGTTAAGTATATACCTTGAAAGTATAATAAAGAAATAATTTTTCTATTGTCTTGTACTAAAATTAATTAACTAAAAAATATTGGCTAAAAAGCCAATATTCAAATTAATATTTAGTAATAAATACCTAAGAGAAACAGGTAAAAACACTGTTCAAGTCAAATTTATAAGTTTATCGTAACGATAACGTGGTAGAGTTCCACGAACTCAAATTCAAATAAAACTAAAAATACAAATCTTTAAATAAAAAGAGAAAGAATAATAATTTGCTCCTGCAACTAATATACATATAATTATTCTTATAAATAAAATACTTATATATTCAGCTAAAAAAATTATAGCAAATATTCCTCTTCTATATTCAACATTAAAACCAGAAACCAATTCGGATTCACCTTCTGCTAAATCAAATGGAGTACGATTAGTTTCAGCTAAAAAACTAATAAATAATATAGAACATATAGGAAATAATATAAATAAAAATCAAATATTAAGTTGAAATTTCGAAAAATCAACTAAACTATAAGAACTAATAAAAAAAATAAAAGAAAATATAATAATTACTAAACTAATTTCATAAGAAATTGTTTGAGAAATAGAACGTAATCTCCCTAGTAAAGAATAATTACTATTTGAAGATCAACCAGCCATTATAACTCCATATACCCCTAACCTAGAGAAACACAAAAAATACAAAACTGAAAAACTAAAATCAACATAATAAAAATAAAAAGGTATAGTAAATCATATTATTATGGAAATTAACATTATAAAAATAGGAGAAAAATAATATAAATTAAAATTTGACATATAAGGAATTACTTGTTCTTTAGAAAATAATTTAATAGCATCACTAAAAGGTTGTAATAAACCCATAAATCCTACTTTAGTAGGACCTTTACGAAATTGAATATAACCTAAAATTTTTCGCTCAAATAATGTTAAAAAAGCAACACTAATTAAAATAAAAATTACTAAAACTAAATAAACAACACAATAATATATAAATCTCAAGTGTTATTTGTAAAATTACATTTTTGATATCTAAAACCAATGCACTATTCTGCCAAAATAACATTAATATTCAATAAATAAATTATTAACTTTATATAAAATCCTTTCGTACTAAAATATAAAAAAATTTTAAAGATAGAAACCAACCTGGCTCACGCCGGTTTAAACTCAGATCATGTAGAATTTTAAAGGTCGAACAGACCTACTAATTTAGCCACTACACCAAATAGAAATTCTAATCCAACATCGAGGTCGCAATCAATTTTTTCGATAAGAACTCTAAAAAATTATAACGCTGTTATCCCTAAGGTAATTTTTTCTTATAATCATTATTATGGATCATCAATTCAATTAAATAGTAATTAATTAAAAAAAGTTATTTAAATTTTTCAATCACCCCAACTAAATATTATAATTTATTAAATAGTAAATACTAAATAATATTAATAAAAATAAATATAAAATTCTATAGGGTCTTCTCGTCCCCTAAAAAAATTTAAGCCTTTTTACTTAAAAGTAAAATTAAAAAAAATTTCAGTTAAGACAGTTGTTTTCTCATCAAACCATTCATACAAGCTTCTAATTAAGAAACTAATTATTATGCTACCTTAGCACAGTCAATATACTGCGGCCATTTAAAATTCATAGAGCAGGTCAGACTTCAAATTATAATCAAGAAGACATGTTTTTAGTAAACAGGTGAAAAACAATTTGCCGAATTCCTTAAATAAACTTTTAAAATCAATTTAAATATAAAAATTATTTTACTAATTTCATCATTATTTCTTATAAAATAAAATTATTAACAAAAATTAAATAAAAAATTTATATCAAATAAAAATATTAATAACACTTAAAAAATTATAACATAATATTAAAAATGAAAAATTCTAATCCTATTAAATAGAAAAATTATAAGATATTAAAAATTTAAGTTTTAGCTAATCCCAAAACATATTTAATCATAATAAAAGTTAAAAATAAAAATTTTAAATATTACTATAAATTGAATTAAATTCATTTCTTTAAAAACTAGATATAGTTAAAAACGAATAAGGTATCTCTTCAAAATTAATATAATAAATATTTATAAAACAATAAAATTTATATTAACCTAGCTATTTTAAATTCGAGAAAATTTTATACAAAATAAATTTTAATAAACCCTGATACACAAGGTAAAAAAAATAAATTATTCTTTTAATATAATAAAAGTTATCCTTCACAGTACATTAAACTATAATAAAAATAAATTTTTCTTAGTAATAATAAAAAATTAAATCTTTAATAAAAATTAAAACAATTTAAAATTATAATAAACACCTACTAATCAAATTAAACTGAATTAACAATTTTCTTCTTAGTGTAAATAAGATGCTTAAAGCTCTAACTTGATCTTCTAGAATCACTTTCCAGTAAATCCACTTTGTTACGACTTATTTCAATTTAATTGAAAGCGACGGGCGATATGTACATATTTTAGAGCTTTAGTCAAAATTAATATTTTTAAAATTTACTGTTAAATCCAAATTAATTAATATTTCAAAAATTAAATCCTAAATTTTTATCATTGTAACCCATTTCTTCTTACCTATTTACTACACCTTGATCTGAATTTTATATTTATAAAAAATTTTAAATATAATCTTTAAATATATTTTAAACAACGATATGAAAATTTAAAAAGTAAGTAATTTAAATCGTGGATTATAAATTACAGAACAGGTTCCTCTAATAAGATTAAAATACCGCCAAATTATTTTACTTTAAAGAAAATAACTTATAATAACAAGGTATAATTTTTAAGTTAGTATAATAGGGTATCTAATCCTAGTTTATAAATTAATTTATAGACCTCACTTAAACATAATTTAATAATCAATATTTCAATTTCACCCCAAAATACAAAAATTTTTTAATATTAAATAATTAATCCTCAACCAAAAAATTTTAATTGCACTATTAGTATAACCGCAACTGCTGGCACCAATTTTGTTAGTACTAAAAAATATTTCTAAATCTAGAATAACCTAATATTTAAATTTAAATATTGCAAAAAGTAATTTGACAAATAAAAATTATGCATATATATATAAATTTATACTAAAATATTAAACAAAAATTTAATTTTTTAAAATTTCAACCCAGCAGACCAAAGACACAATTCCTCCCTATAGTTTGAAGACTCCTGACCACATATAGAGCAATTTGCGTTTCTTCTAAAGATTAATATTTAAATGATAATTTTATTTAAACATTAAAATTTCCAGCTTTATGACAAAAAAGCAATGCTTTTTTCTAAATACAACTAACTACTAAATCCCTTATTTAATAGTTAAAATTATTAAAAAAGAATAAATAAAACACATTTAACTACTAAGTCCCCTACTTAATAGTTAAAATTATTAAAAAGAATAAATAAAACACATTTAACTACTAAGTCCCCTACTTAATAGTTAAAATTATTAAAAAGAATCAATAAAACACATTTAACTACTAAGTCCCCTACTTAATAGTTAAAATTATTAAAAAGAATCAATAAAACACATTTAACTACTAAGTCCCTTACTTAATAGTTAAAATTATTAAAAAGAATCAATAAAACACATTTAACTACTAAGTCCCCTACTTAATAGTTAAAATTATTGAAATAAAATAGTAAACCAAATTTAACTTTTAAAAACCCAATAAAAATTTTAATCATACTAAAAAGAATCAATAAAACACATTTAACTACTAAGTCCCCTACTTAATAGTTAAAATTATTAAAAAGAATCAATAAAACACATTTAACTACTAAGTCCCTTACTTAATAGTTAAAATTATTAAAAAGAATCAATAAAACACATTTAACTACTAAGTCCCCTACTTAATAGTTAAAATTATTGAAATAAAATAGTAAACCAAATTTAACTTTTAAAAACCCAATAAAAATTTTAATCATACTAAAAAGAATCAATAAAACACATTTAACTACTAAGTCCCCTACTTAATAGTTAAAATTATTAAAAAGAATCAATAAAACACATTTAACTACTAAGTCCCCTACTTAATAGTTAAAATTATTGAAAAAAGCTAATAATAACATACTTAACTTTTTAAATGCTTCAATAATAATTTTAGTCATACTAAAAAACTAAGAAAAACTTATAAAATATATTCGAAATAAACAGATATTTAATAATTTTTATACTAAAATAGCTCTAATTAAAAAAAATATTTAATCCTAATTTAACAAATAAATATTTTATAAAAAATAAAACCTAAAAATAATAGTACAAAAATAGTAATCTACAATTTTGTACTAAAAAAAATTTATTATCCAAAATCACGATTATATTAATAAAAATCACCTTTTCTTCTCCTAAGGAATTTAATGACACCTTAATATAGGTATATTGTCACATAATTTTTTTTCAAAATAAAAAAAATGGTCAAAAAATTTCATATTGAAACAAGTATTTTTTCAAAATTTAAGAGCTAATACCATGATCAAAAAAATGAGCTAAAAATACCTATAAAAATTAACTAATTAAGAAATTATATATATTTTTTTTTCATACCTTAATCTCCATTAAGCTATTATACCGTTTTACCTCTAAAACACAAAAATTTTTTTTTGCACAATTTTTGCATTTTTTTGTATTTTTTCCATTTTTTTCCATTTTAAAGAAAAATTTCAAACCCTACCAAAATAATTATTAAAACTAAATTAAATAACCACAATAGTATAAGAAAATTTCATACTACAAAATAATTTTAATAACAATAAAAAATGTAAAATTTTAGTACAAATACATCCATGTATTTTTAATATTTTAAAATATATTACAACAATAGATTATATATATATATATATACTAATTATTTTAAATAAATCACTAATAGAAATATTTAAATAAAATATTTTATAAAAATTCATAATAAAATTAGTTAAATATAAATACATAAATATTTCAGTAAAATAATAATTAATTATGTTAAATATTAATTTTAATAATCATTAAAATAAATTGAATATTAAAAAAATTAAGTTTTTTTTTTTTTTTACTAATATAATTTATTTATTCAATAAATGTTATATTAGTTAATAATAATAAAGTTTTTTATATTAAATCAATAATTATATTTATATAAATATAATTTTATTAATATATAATACATAATGAATTATTAATAGTTAAATTACATAATATTAATTATTAATAATTATTTATATATTAATAACATATTATATATATATAAATATACAACAAAATTTGTATAGGAATTTTTATTTAGCCTTTATTTTTTTTAATTATTTAACTCTTACCGATTATTATAAGATAATTCATTAATCGCTATTATGTTAAATAGACTACCATTAAGATCATATATAAAACATTAACAAATATTTATAAATGTTATATATAATATTAATAATAGGTATTCATTGTTAACTAATATTAATAATATTATATTAGGGAAACCTAATTTAAAATTAAAAATTAAATAATAGTAATAACCAACGATAAAGTATATCTAATTAAATTTAGTAATTTGAATAAAACCCATCTATTCGAAATAGTTTAAAAATAAGTATAAAAATTACCTAAGAAAAATAGTTAACTCATACTCGAATCTATGGCCATAAATAATTAACAAACAT